AGAAAAGAAAACTCTTTCTTTAATACTTTAATATTAATACAGGATTCAATAGAAATCTAATACTAATACTAAGACTAATAGAATAAGAGAATATTACTAAGAATATAATACTACTAATATCTATAAGAAATAATATATAGATATATATAGATAAACTAAAGCAAGTCAAGTTTTTTTAAGCTTTCGCAAAATGATCACAATTGATAGAAGTAGATTTTTAAGTAAAGTATTATTCCTATTCCTAGCTCTAAAGTCCACTCCTTCCCCATACTACAAGTGAAAGAGAAAATGTAAACACTACCATTAAAGCAGCCCAAGCGAAACTTACTATATCCATACGAATGATGCCCCCTATCCCTATCTCTATGAAATGAAGGAATGATTCCATTATTGATTCATAATCATAGTGGAATCAATGGTGCAGAGTCAAAACAGGATTCTTGCTTACGGCTTTTTATGAAACAATTTCATGAATCCACTCATAAAAAGTTCATAGATTTCTTATTCTATAGAATTCTATTGAAATAGCAAAGAATTGAAAAAAAAAAATAGAATAAGAAAAAAGAAAAGATACAAATACAAAGAAGAGCCAGTTAACCATTCTGATTCAATTTATGAACAGTACTCAGAACCTCTAGTGAGTCTGAATACAAAGTATCTTCAGTTCTTTGCCACAATTCTTAAATGAATTTACCATCAGCCTATCTAATCGAATTTCATCGCAAACAGAGTTACCTCAATATTAAGAAAAGTCTAAAATAATTAGGGAGTCTTTATAGTCTTTTTTATAATCTTTTCTTAAACCTTAGTAGCCAAAAAGGAGTGTCTCTTAGGAACCTTTGGTTTGGATACCAAGATTTCCGACTTCTTACTTTCCTAGTTCTCTAGAATGAATTCTCGCTATTTCTTTTATTTGATTCAATTCAGAATAGCCCAAACCAATCTTTCATAAGATTGGGTTGCTTCAGATTTATTGGTACTTTTTTTAGTCACGCTCAGAACCCAGATTTTGAGAAAAAAGATGACAGTCTTTTATAGGACCTATGGTTCTCAAAATCAAGTATCGACAGACCTAGTCCTTGCCTATGCTTTTGCGGGGCAAGAATTCGTCAAGTTCGATCAATAGGATTAAGAAATTCCAAGTCTTTTTTTGTTGATCAGGCGACACCCAGATTCGAACCGGGGATAAAGGATTTGCAGTCCCCCGCCTTACCACTTGGCCATGCCGCCAAATTACATCCAAAACAGATAAAGAAATGAAGAAGAATAAAGAAGAAAGAAATTCTATAATAAATTCTAAAATTTATATATTCTATAATTTATCTATTCTATTCTATATTCCTCTCCTCATTTTGGTTTTGATTTGAATTTTTTACTTTCTTAATTTCTTTTCTTTTTGGATCTTAAATCCCATTGTACTTATCCTTTTCAAAAAAAAAATTCCTCTTTTTTATTGGATTCGATTTATTTTATCTCAAAACACGCGTCGCTTAAAAACTTACCTTTTCTTTTCACTTTTCTATAGATCTATCAAATCTATAGAAAAGTGAAAAGATTCCCGGCCCGGTCACAGACTGTAAAATGCAGGTCAATTTCGAATAAATTCTTATTTACTCCATTAACTATTTAATATTTAAATATTACTCTTTTACTCTTACTTACTTTTCTTACTTTGAATTAGCGAACAGCTCTTAATTTTGTATCTCCTTATCTTAATGGATGCAAAATCCAATTGATTTCCGACTAATCATTATCAATTACATGATCAATTCTAATTATTCTAATTACTAATTATAAGAAAATATATGTATATATGTAAACCCCAGAAAAGTGTAAACTCTAGAACAGAAATTGTTATACGTGGATACCAAGCCGGGTCTCTTTCTTATGCACATATCCCTATATAGGATCATTGTGCTTGAATATTTCATTGAATATGAATAGAAGATAGACATTATGATAGAGTACGACCTAACCTAGGTTGCACCAAGTTCAATTCTTATAAAAGATGTGATATACGGATAGCTAGATAGCTATATCGTCATGTACTTCCTAAAGATTACTCCTATGACTATATACGTACGCAATTCCATTGTATTTTATAAATTTGACTACCAAAAAAAGATTTGCGAATTCCTTTTTGAACATTCAATTGCGTGTGCTAAAAAAAAGGGAACTCTATGCTGTTCCTGATTCTTCTGTTTTTATCTCATTCATAGAGAGCAGATTAAATCCTAAACTCATTGATTTTTTCTTTTTTTGTACGCTGATCATAATATCATTAATATCATTCATAATATCATTAATATCATAATAATATCATTAATATCATAATAAAAGAATTAGGTATTAGATCTAAATTGGATCAATTTTTATATCCGATAAAAGACTCCATCAGCCTAAGTGACAGAATTTTTCCGGGGAATGCTTTATTAATTTCCATTTCTTTCTATTTGTACCTGTCTCAAGATCAAATTCGAACTTGCATCGAAAATGCCCTTCATTTCTCTGTCTTGCTTTCGTTCATACGATATATATGGATGGAGTTGACTAAAATTTTATGTGATTCAGTAAACAGAATATCCATTCCATCATTGCTAGATCAATTGGTAGGGTTCGATGAATAGTGAGCCAAAAGCCGATAATGGGATTTTTTCAATAAAGAGGAAACTTCAGATTAAGATGCTCCAGAATGGAAATGAGGGAATGTCCACAATACCTGGATTTAGTCAGATACAATTTGAGGGATTTTGTAGGTTCATTAATCAGGGCTTGACGGAAGAATTTCATAAGTTTCAAAAAATTGAAGATAGAGATCAAGAAATTGAATTTCAATTATTTGTGGAAACATATCAATTGGTAGAGCCCTTGATAACAGAAAGAGATGCTGTGTATGAATCACTCACATATTCTTCTGAATTATATGTACCCGCGGTCTTAATTTGGAAAACCGGTAGAAATATGCAAGAACAAACCGTTTTTATTGGAAACATCCCTATAATGAATTCTTTTGGAACCTCTATAGTAAATGGAATATACCGAATTGTGATCAACCAAATATTGCAAAGTCCCGGTATTTACTATCGTTCAGAATTGGAACATAACGGAGTTTCTGTCTATACCAGTACTATAATATCGGATTGGGGGGGAAGGTCGGAATTAGAAATTGATAGAAAAGCAAGGATATGGGCCCGTGTAAGTAGAAAACAAAAAATATCTATTCTAGTTCTATCATCAGCTATGGGTTCGAATATAAGAGAAATTTTAGATAATGTTTGTTACCCTGAGATTTTCTTGTCTTTCCCGAATGATAAAGAGAAAAAAAAGATTGGGTCAAAAGAAAACGCTATTTTGGAGTTTTATCAACAATTTGCCTGTGTAGGGGGGGATCCAGTATTTTCTGAGTCCTTATGCAAGGAATTACAAAAGAAATTCTTTCAACAAAGATGTGAGTTAGGAAAGATTGGTCGACGAAATATGAACCGGAGACTTAATCTTGATATACCCCAAAACAATACATTTTTGTTACCACGAGATTTATTGGCTGCTGTGGATCATTTGATTGGAATTAAATTGGGAATGGGTACACTTGACGATATGAGTCACTTGAAAAATAAACGTATTCGTTCTGTAGCAGATCTATTACAGGATCAATTTGGATTGGCTCTTGTTCGTTTAGAAAATACGGTTCGAGGAACTATATGTGGAGCAATCAGGCATAAATTGATACCGACTCCTCAAAATTTGGTAACTTCAACTTCATTAACAACTACTTATGAATCGTTTTTTGGTCTACACCCTTTATCTCAAGTTTTGGATCGAACTAATCCGTTGACACAAATTGTTCATGGGCGAAAATGGAGTTATTTGGGTCCTGGAGGATTGACGGGGCGAACTGCTAGTTTTCGAATACGAGATATCCACCCGAGTCACTATGGACGTATTTGTCCAATTGACACGTCCGAAGGAATCAATGTTGGACTTATGGGATCATTAGCTATTCATGTGAAGGTTGGTTATTGGGGATCTATAGAGAGTCCATTTTATGGATTATCTGAGAGATCAAAAGAGGCACAGATGGTTTATTTATCACCAAATAGAGATGAATATTATATGGTAGCAGCAGGAAATTCTTTGGCCTTGAATCGGGATATTCAAGAACAACAGGTTGTTCCAGCTCGATATCGTCAAGAATTCCTGACTATTGCATGGGAAGAGATTCATCTTAGAAGCATTTTTCCCTTCCAATATTTTTCTATTGGAGCTTCCCTCATTCCTTTTATTGAGCATAATGATGCGAATCGAGCTTTAATGAGTTCTAATATGCAGCGCCAAGCAGTTCCCCTTTCTCGGTCCGAGAAGTGCATTGTTGGAACTGGGTTGGAAGGACAAACGGCTCTAGATTCGGGGGTTTCAGTTATAGCCGAACGCAAGGGAAAAATCATTTATACTGATACTCAAAAGATCATTTTCTCAAGTAATGGGGATACTCTAAGCATTCCATTGGTTATGTATCAACGTTCCAACAAAAATACTTGTATGAATCAAAAAACTCAGGTTCAGCGGGGTAAATACATTAAAAAGGGACAAATTCTAGCGGGTGGTGCGGCTACAGCTGGTGGGGAACTCGCTTTAGGAAAAAATGTATTAGTAGCTTATATGCCATGGGAAGGTTACAATTTTGAAGACGCAGTACTAATTAGCGAACGTCTGGTTTATAAAGATCTTTATACTTCTTTTCATATCCGGAAATATGAAATTCAGACTCATGTAACAAGCCAAGGTACTGAAAGAATCACTAAGGAGATCCCGCATTTAGAGGCTCGTTTACTCCGAAATTTAGACAGAAATGGAATTGTGATGCTGGGATCTTGGATAGAAACAGGTGATATCTTAGTAGGTAAATTAACACCTCAGACAGCGAGCGAATCCTCATATGCCCCGGAGGATAGATTATTACGAGCTATACTTGGCATTCAGGTATCCACTTCAAAAGAAAC